GTTTATGTAGCTTAACCGCCTAAAGCAAAACACTGAAAATGTAAAGATGGGCTCGCCCGCCCCATAAACAAATAGGTTTGGTCCTAGCCTTTCTATTGGCCCTTGGTAAGATTACACATGCAAACATCCCCGCCCCAGTGAAATTGCCCTCCAAATCGTCCACGATCAAGAGGAGCGGGTATCAAGCACGCAGCAATGCAGCTCAAAACACCCAGCCTAGCCACACCCCCACGGGAAACAGCAGTGATAAACCTTTAGCAATAAACGAAAGTTTAACTAAGCTATACCAACTCAGGGCCGGTCAACTTCGTGCCAGCCACCGCGGTCATACGATTGACCCTAGTCAATAGAACCCGGCGTAAAGAGTGTTTTAGATCATACTCCAATAAAGCTAAGCTCCATCCAAGTTGTAAAAAACTCTGGCTGGCGTAAAATAAACTACGAAAGTGGCTTTAACACCTCTGAATACACAATAGCTAAGACCCAAACTGGGATTAGATACCCCACTATGCTTAGCCCTAAACTTCAACAGTCAGATCAACAAGACTGCTCGCCAGAACACTACGAGCAACAGCTTAAAACTCAAAGGACCTGGCGGTGCTTCACACCCCCCTAGAGGAGCCTGTCCTATAATCGATAAACCCCGTTCAACCTCACCATCCCTTGCTCAGCCTATATACCGCCATCTTCAGCAAACCCTGACAAAGGCTATAAAGTAAGCGCAAACACCCACATAAAGACGTTAGGTCAAGGTGTAGCCCATGGGATGGGAAGAGATGGGCTACATTTTCTACCTCAGAAAACTACGATAACCCCTATGAAATTCAAGTGGTCGAAGGAGGATTTAGCAGTAAATTAAGAATAGAGTGCTTAATTGAACAAGGCCCTGAAGCGCGTACACACCGCCCGTCACCCTCCTCAAGTATATTTCAAGGAACCCCATAACTAAACGCCCCGTGCATCTATATAGAGGAGATAAGTCGTAACATGGTAAGTGTACTGGAAGGTGCACTTGGATAAACCAAGGTGTAGCTTAACACAAAGCACCCGGCTTACACCTGGGAGATTTCAACTAGACTTGACCACCCTGAGCCAACCCTAGCCCCAAGTTCCCCCGATCCTACTATTAAACAGCATCAACCAAACCATTTATACACATAAAGTATAGGCGATAGAAATTATTAATATGGCGCAATAGATACAGTACCGCAAGGGAAAGACAAAAACACAACCAAGCACAAAACAGCAAGGATAAGCTCCTGTACCTTCTGCATAATGAATTAACCAGACACAACTTAGCAAGGAGACCCAAAGCTAAGACCCCCGAAACCAGACGAGCTACCTAAGAACCGCTGAAAGAGCACACCCGTCTATGTAGCAAAATAGTGGGAAGATTCATAGGTAGAGGTGACAAGCCTACCGAGCCTGGCGATAGCTGGTTGTCCAAGATAGAATCTTAGTTCAACTTTAAATTTACCCATAGAACCCCCAAATCTTCCTGTAAATTTAACTGTTAGTCTAAAGAGGAACAGCTCTTCAGACACTAGGAAAAAACCTTGCAAAGAGAGTAAAAAACACAAAACCCATAGTTGGCCTAAAAGCAGCCACCAATTAAGAAAGCGTTCAAGCTCAACATCATCCACCTAACAAATCCCAAACACACAACTGAACTCCTTTCACCACATTGGACCAATCTATCACTCCATAGAAGAAATAATGTTAATATAAGTAACATGAAAAAGATTCTCCTCCGCATAAGCCTATATCAGACCAAAATACTTCGCTGATAGTTAACAGCCCAATATCCAAAACCAACTGATAAACCATTATTACCTACACTGTTAACCCAACATAGGTATGCCTGCAAGGAAAGGTTAAAAGAAGTAAAAGGAACTCGGCAAACACCACCCCGCCTGTTTACCAAAAACATCACCTCTAGCATTACCAGTATTAGAGGCACCGCCTGCCCAGTGACACATGTTCAACGGCCGCGGTACCCTAACCGTGCAAAGGTAGCATAATCACTTGTTCCTTAAATGGGGACTTGTATGAATGGCTCCACGAGGGTTCAGCTGTCTCTTACTTACAACCAGTGAAATTGACCTGCCCGTGAAGAGGCGAGCATAACCTAACAAGACGAGAAGACCCTATGGAGCTTTAGTCTATCAGTGCAAACAACACCCGACTAAGCCAACAGGCCATAAACTGCCAAATCTGCATCGAAGACTTCGGTTGGGGCGACCTCGGAGCACAACCTAACCTCCGAGCAGTACATGCTAAGACCATACAAGTCGAAGCAAACTTCCACATGCAATTGACCCAATAATTTGATCAACGGAACAAGTTACCCTAGGGATAACAGCGCAATCCTATTCTAGAGTCCATATCAACAATAGGGTTTACGACCTCGATGTTGGATCAGGACATCCCGATGGTGCAGCCGCTATCAAAGGTTCGTTTGTTCAACGATTAAAGTCCTACGTGATCTGAGTTCAGACCGGAGTAATCCAGGTCGGTTTCTATCTGTTCTATATTTCTCCCTGTACGAAAGGACAAGAGAAATAGGGCCCACTTCACAAAGAGCCCTTTCCCCCTAGATGATATTATCTCAATCTACAACATACCCAAACCCGCTCAAGAACAGAGCCTGTTAAGATGGCAGAGCCCGGCAATTGCATAAAACTTAAGACTTTATAATCAGAGGTTCAACCCCTCTTCTTAACAACATGCCCACAACCAACCTTCTACTCCTTATCTTACCCACCCTAATTGCCATAGCATTCCTAATACTAACCGAACGGAAAATCTTGGGCTATACACAACTACGCAAAGGCCCCAATGTCGTAGGCCCCTACGGCCTACTACAACCTTTCGCCGACGCAATAAAACTCTTCACCAAAGAGCCCCTAAAACCATCCACATCAACCACCACCCTTTACATCATCGCCCCAACCCTGGCTCTCACCATTGCCCTCCTACTATGAACTCCTCTCCCCATACCCAACCCCTTAATTAACCTCAACTTAGGCCTCCTATTTATTCTAGCTACATCCAGCCTAACCGTCTACTCTATCCTATGATCAGGATGAGCATCAAACTCTAACTACGCCCTAATCGGCGCATTACGAGCAGTAGCCCAAACAATTTCATACGAAGTCACTCTAGCCATTATTCTACTGTCAGTCCTATTAATAAATGGCTCATTCAACCTTTCTACCCTTATTACAACACAAGAGCACATCTGACTACTCCTACCAACATGACCCCTGGCCATAATATGATTTATCTCCACACTAGCAGAAACCAACCGAACACCCTTTGACCTCACTGAGGGGGAATCAGAACTGGTCTCAGGATTCAATACCGAATATGCTGCAGGCCCATTCGCCCTATTCTTCATAGCCGAGTACATAAACATCATTATAATAAACGCCCTAACCAACATAATCTTCCTGGGCACCACCTACGACGCCCATCTACCAGAACTCTACACAACATGTTTCGCTGTCAAAACCCTACTTTTAACCTCCCTATTTCTGTGAATCCGAACAACATACCCCCGATTCCGCTACGACCAACTCATATACCTCCTATGAAAAAATTTCCTACCACTCACCCTAGCACTACTCATATGACATCTTTCTCTATCCGCTATAATTGCCAGCATTCCCCCCCAAACCTAAGAAATACGTCTGACGAAAGAGTTACTTTGATAGAGTAAATAATAGGGGTTTAAGCCCCCTTATTTCTAGAACCATGGGGATCGAACCCATCCTTGAGAATCCAAAATTCTCCGTGCCACCCGTAGCACCCTGTTCTAAGTAAGGTCAGCTAAATAAGCTATCGGGCCCATACCCCGAAAATGTTGGTTACACCCTTCCCGTACTAATCAACCCCCTAGCCCAACCTATCATCTACTCCGCCGTTTTTGCAGGTACACTCATTGCTGCATCAAGCTCACACTGATTTCTCACCTGGGTAGGCCTAGAAATAAATATACTAGCCTTTATCCCAATCCTAACCAAAAAAACAAACCCTCGCTCCACAGAAGCCGCTATCAAGTATTTCCTAGTACAAGCGACCGCATCCATGATCTTAATAATAGCTATCCTCTCTAACAACCTACTCTCCGGACAATGAACCATAACTAGCACTACCAACCAATACTCATCACTAATAATCCTAACAGCACTAGCTATGAAACTGGGAATAGCCCCCTTTCACTTCTGAGTCCCAGAAGTCACCCAAGGAACCACCCTTACATCCGGTCTGCTCCTTCTCACATGACAAAAACTAGCCCCCATCTCAATTATGTACCAAATCTTCCCAGTGGTAAACACAAACATTCTCCTTACCTTTTCAACCCTATCCATCATAGTAGGCAGCTGAGGCGGACTAAACCAGACCCAACTACGCAAAATCCTGGCATACTCCTCAATCACCCACATAGGATGAATAATGGCCATTCTTCCATACAACCCAAACATCACCATCTTCAACTTGACTATCTACATTGTATTAACAACCACTGCATTCCTAGCACTCAACCTAAATTCCAGCACCACAACCCTACTATTATCCCGCTCCTGAAACAAATTAACCTGACTTCTACCCCTAATCCCATCCACCCTATTGTCACTAGGAGGCCTGCCCCCACTGTCCGGCTTCCTGCCCAAATGGCTTGTCATTGAAGAGCTCACAAAAAACGGCAGCCTCGTTATCCCGACTATCATGGCTATCATCACTCTTGCCAACCTATACTTCTACACACGCCTAATTTACTCCACCTCAATCACATTATTTCCCACATCCAACAACGTAAAAATAAAGTGGCAGTTTGAAAACACAAAACCCACACTTCTTCTCCCCACACTCACCGTCCTCACCACTCTTCTCCTACCAATTGCCCCACTCATATCCCCTGCCCCATAGAAATTTAGGTTAAATACAGACCAAGAGCCTTCAAAGCCCTCAGTAAGTTAACAAAACTTAATTTCTGCAACGCATCCAAGGACTGCAAAGCCCCACTTTGCATCAACCGAACGCAAATCAGTCACTTTAATTAAGCTAAGCCCTTACTAGATTGATGGGACTCAAACCCATAAAAATTTAGTTAACAGCTAAACACCCTAAACAACTTGGCTTCAATCTACTTCTCCCGCCGCGGGAAAAAAAGGCGGGAGAAGCCCCGGCAGGATTGAAGCTGCTTCTTTGAACTTGCAATTCAACGTGAAAACCACCTCAGGGCTGGTAAAAAGAGGTCACACCTCTGTCCTTAGATTTACAGTCTAATGCTCTACTCAGCCATTTTACCCACCCCACTAATGTTCGCCGACCGCTGGTTATTCTCCACAAACCATAAAGACATTGGAACACTATACTTACTATTTGGTGCATGAGCTGGAGTCCTAGGCACAGCCCTAAGCCTCCTCATCCGAGCCGAACTGGGTCAGCCTGGCAACCTCCTGGGCAACGACCATATTTATAATGTCATCGTGACAGCCCACGCATTCGTCATAATCTTTTTCATAGTAATACCTATCATGATTGGAGGCTTTGGTAACTGACTAGTTCCTCTAATAATCGGTGCCCCCGACATGGCATTCCCCCGTATGAATAACATAAGCTTCTGACTCCTCCCTCCCTCTTTCCTACTACTACTTGCATCCGCCATAGTAGAAGCCGGCGCCGGAACGGGATGAACAGTATACCCCCCACTAGCAGGAAACTACTCCCACCCAGGAGCCTCCGTTGACCTAACCATCTTTTCCCTCCACCTGGCCGGAGTGTCATCCATCCTAGGGGCTATCAATTTTATTACTACAATCATCAACATGAAACCCCCAGCCATGTCTCAATATCAAACACCCCTCTTTGTCTGATCCGTCCTAATTACAGCAGTTCTACTCCTTCTCTCTTTACCAGTTCTAGCCGCCGGCATTACCATACTATTAACAGATCGCAACCTCAACACCACTTTCTTTGACCCAGCTGGAGGAGGAGACCCCATTCTATATCAACACCTATTCTGATTCTTCGGCCACCCCGAGGTTTATATTCTCATTCTGCCAGGCTTCGGAATAATCTCACACATCGTGACACACTACTCAGGAAAAAAGGAGCCATTTGGGTATATGGGCATGGTCTGAGCCATAATATCAATTGGCTTCCTAGGCTTTATTGTCTGAGCCCACCATATATTCACAGTAGGCATAGACGTAGACACACGAGCCTACTTCACCTCCGCTACCATAATTATTGCCATTCCCACTGGCGTCAAAGTATTTAGCTGACTCGCCACACTCCACGGAAGCGACACCAAATGATCCGCTGCAGTACTCTGAGCCCTAGGCTTCATCTTCCTCTTTACAGTAGGAGGCTTAACTGGCATCGTATTAGCAAACTCATCACTAGACATTGTACTTCATGACACGTACTATGTTGTAGCCCACTTCCATTACGTCTTATCCATGGGGGCCGTATTCGCCATCATAGGAGGCTTCGTCCACTGATTTCCCCTGTTCTCAGGCTACACTCTAGACCAAACCTATGCCAAAATTCACTTTGCTATTATATTTGTAGGAGTAAATTTAACCTTCTTTCCACAGCACTTCCTTGGCCTGTCCGGAATACCACGACGTTACTCCGACTACCCCGACGCATACACTACCTGAAACATCCTATCCTCTGTAGGCTCGTTCATCTCCCTAACAGCAGTAATACTAATAATTTTCATGGTCTGAGAGGCTTTCGCCTCAAAACGAAAAATTCTAATAATCGAACAGCCTTCCACTAACCTAGAGTGATTGTACGGATGCCCACCACCTTATCACACATTTGAAGAGCCCGTCTATATAAAACCTAGACAAAAAAGGAAGGAATCGAACCCCCTAAAACTGGTTTCAAGCCAGCCCCATAACCTCTATGACTTTTTCAAAAGGTATTAGAAAAGCTATTTCATAACTTTGTCAAAGTTAAATCACAGGTTCAAGCCCCGTATATCTTAATGGCACATGCAACTCAAGTAGGCCTACAAGACGCTACATCCCCCATCATAGAAGAACTAATCTCTTTCCACGACCACGCCCTCATAATCATTTTCCTTATCAGCTTCCTGGTCCTATATGCCCTCTTCCTAACACTCACAACAAAACTAACCAACACTAACATTACAGACGCCCAAGAGATAGAAACCATCTGAACAATCCTACCTGCCATTATCCTAGTCCTAATCGCTCTCCCATCCCTCCGTATTCTCTATTTAACAGACGAAATCAACGACCCTTCCCTCACCATCAAAGCAATCGGCCATCAATGATACTGAGCCTACGAATATACAGACTACGGCGGACTGGTCTTCAATTCCTACATGCTCCCACCATTATTTCTAGAACCCGGAGACCTTCGACTCCTTGAAGTCGACAATCGAGTAGTTCTCCCAATTGAAGCCCCTGTTCGTATAATAATTACATCACAAGACGTCCTACACTCATGAACTGTCCCCTCCCTCGGCCTAAAAACAGACGCCATCCCTGGACGCCTAAACCAAACCACATTTACCGCCACACGCCCAGGAGTATATTACGGCCAATGCTCAGAAATCTGCGGAGCCAACCATAGCTTTATACCAATCGTCCTAGAGCTAATTCCCTTAAAAATCTTCGAAATAGGGCCCGTATTCACCCTATAATTAGCCCCTCCCCACCCTACGCAAATTTCACTGTAGAGCTAGACTAGCATTAACCTTTTAAGTTAAAGACTAAGAGAAGCATTACCTCTTTACAGTGAAATGCCCCAATTAAACACCACCGTATGACCCACAATTATCATGTCAATACTTCTCGCGCTATTCCTCCTAATCCAACTAAAAACACTAAACATGCACTACCACCCACCCGCCTCCCCAAAACTCACAGATACTAAACCCCACAACAACCCCTGAGAACATAAATGAACGAAAATCTATTCGCTTCATTCGCTGCCCCCACAATCCTAGGCCTACCCGCCGCAGTACCAATTATTCTATTCCCCTCTCTACTGATTCCCACCTCCAAATATCTCATCAACAACCGACTAGTTACCACCCAGCGGTGACTAATCCAGCTAACCTTAAAACAAATAATAACAATACACAATGCTAAAGGACGAACCTGATCCCTCATACTAATTTCCCTAATCACCTTCATTGCCACAACCAACCTACTAGGCCTCCTACCCCACTCATTCACACCAACCACCCAGCTATCCATAAACCTGGCCATAGCAATTCCCCTATGAGCAGGCACAGTAGCTACAGGTTTTCGTCTTAAAGCCAAAAACACCTTCGCCCACCTCCTACCCCAAGGCACACCTACACCTCTCATCCCCATACTAATTATCATTGAAACCATTAGTCTGTTTATTCAGCCCATAGCCCTAGCCGTACGCCTAACCGCAAATATCACAGCAGGTCACCTACTAATACACTTAATCGGGGCAGCCACATTAGCCCTATCAACCATTAGTCTATCCGCAACACCCATCATCTTCACAGTCCTAGCCCTACTGACAATCCTCGAAGTCGCCGTCGCTCTAATTCAAGCATATGTATTTACACTCCTGGTAAGCCTCTACCTGCACGATAACACATAATGACCCACCAATCACATGCTTACCATATAGTAAAACCCAGCCCCTGGCCTCTAACAGGAGCCCTCTCAGCTCTCCTACTAACGTCCGGCCTAGCCATATGATTCCACTTCCACACCACTACCTTACTAACACTAAGCATACTAACCAACACACTAACCATATTCCAATGATGACGAGACGTGGTGCGAGAAGGCACATACCAAGGCCACCATACAATACCCGTCCAAAAAGGACTTCGCTATGGAATAATCCTATTTATCACCTCAGAAATCTTCTTCTTCGCTGGATTCTTCTGAGCCTTTTACCACTCCAGCCTGGCCCCCACCCCCCAACTAGGAGGACACTGACCTCCAACGGGCATCACCCCGCTTAACCCCTTAGAAGTTCCACTCCTAAATACCTCCGTACTGCTCGCATCAGGAGTTTCAATCACCTGAGCCCACCACAGCCTAATGGAAAATAATCGAAATCAAATAATCCAAGCACTATTTATCACGATCCTATTAGGCATCTACTTCACCCTCCTACAGATCTCAGAATACTTCGAGGCCCCTTTTACCATTTCCGACGGCATTTATGGTTCTACATTTTTTGTAGCTACAGGCTTCCATGGACTCCACGTCATCATCGGATCAACATTTCTCATCATCTGCCTTATCCGCCAACTACTATTTCACTTCACATCCAAACACCATTTCGGCTTCGAAGCCGCTGCCTGATATTGACACTTCGTAGATGTGGTATGACTGTTCCTATATGTCTCCATCTACTGATGAGGATCCTACTCTTTTAGTATAAACAGTACTATTAACTTCCAATTAATCAGCTTCGACAAGGCTCGAAAAAGAGTAATGAACCTAACATTAGCCATAACGATCAGTACACTCCTAGCCTTATTACTAATAATTATCACATTCTGACTACCACAACTCAACACCTACATAGAAAAATCTAACCCCTACGAATGCGGATTTGACCCACTGTCCCCCGCCCGTATCCCATTCTCCATAAAATTCTTTCTCGTCGCAATCACTTTCCTGCTATTCGACCTAGAAATCGCTCTACTACTGCCTCTACCATGAGCTCTCCAAACAACAAACCCATCACTAACGATCACGTCGTCACTCACATTAATTATCATTCTAATCCTAAGTCTGGCTTACGAATGATCACAAAAAGGACTAGACTGGGTCGAATTGGTAAGTAGTTTAAACTAAAACAAATGATTTCGACTCATTAAATTATGGCAACCATACTTATCAAATGCCCCTCATCTATATAAACATCATGCTAGCATTCACTATCTCACTTCTAGGCATATTAATCTACCGCTCACACTTAATATCCTCCCTACTATGCCTGGAAGGAATAATACTATCATTATTCATTATAAGCACCCTCATAGCCCTAAACACACACTCCCTACTAATCAACATCATACCTATCGTCCTATTAGTCTTTGCCGCCTGCGAGGCGGCAGTAGGTCTAGCCCTACTAGTCTCAATCTCCAACACATATGGTCTAGACCATATCCACAATCTAAACCTACTCCAATGCTAAAACTAATTATTCCCACTATTATACTACTACCTCTAACATGACTATCTAAAAAACACATAATTTGAATTAACACAACTACCCACAGCCTAATTATTAGCCCAATCCCACTGCTATTCCTCAGCCAAGCCAACAACCTATTTATCCACTCCCCATCCTTTTCTTCCGACCCCTTAACCACACCTCTCCTAATACTGACAACCTGACTACTCCCTCTCATAATCATAGCAAGTCAACACCACCTATCCAACGAATCCCTCCTACGAAAAAAACTATACCTATCTATACTAATCACCCTCCAAGTCTCACTAATCATAACATTCACCGCTACCGAACTAATAATATTTTATATCCTCTTTGAAACCACACTCATCCCCACCCTAATTATCATTACTCGATGAGGCAATCAACCAGAACGCCTAAACGCAGGCTCATACTTCCTATTCTACACCTTAGTAGGCTCCCTCCCCCTACTCATCGCACTTATCCACACCCACAACACTCTAGGCTCACTAAACATTATACTACTAACCCTCTCCTCCCCGAGCTTAGCTAACTCTTGATCCAATAATATTATATGACTAGCATGTGTAATGGCCTTCATAGTAAAAATACCTCTTTACGGACTCCACCTATGACTTCCCAAAGCCCACGTCGAAGCCCCCATCGCCGGCTCAATAGTACTCGCCGCAGTACTCCTAAAACTAGGTGGCTACGGCATAATACGACTTACCCTCATTCTCAGCCCACTAACAAAACACATAGCCTACCCCTTCTTAATACTGTCCCTATGAGGCATAATCATGACAAGCTCCATCTGTCTACGACAAACAGACCTAAAATCCCTCATCGCATACTCCTCCGTAAGCCACATAGCCCTTGTAATCGCAGCCATCCTTATTCAAACCCCCTGAAGCTTTGCAGGTGCAACCATCCTCATGGTTGCCCACGGACTAACTTCCTCCTTGCTATTCTGCCTTGCAAACTCAAACTATGAACGAACCCACAGCCGCACCATAATCCTATCTCGAGGACTTCAAATCCTACTCCCACTAATAGCCTTCTGATGACTCACAGCAAGCCTCGCCAACCTCGCTCTACCCCCCACTATCAATCTCCTAGGAGAACTATTTGTACTAATAGCCTCCTTCTCCTGAGCAAACACTACCATCGCACTCACCGGACTTAACATGCTAATTACAGCCCTGTACTCCCTTTATATATTCATCACAACACAACGAGGCACACTAACACACCACATTAAAAACATAAAACCCTCGCTCACACGAGAAAACATACTAATATTCATACACCTCTTTCCCCTTCTCCTCCTATCCCTCAACCCCAACATCATCACCGGCCCCACTCCCTGTAGACATAGTTTGATCAAAACATTAGATTGTGAATCTAACAACAGAGATTCAAAACCTCTTGCTTACCGGGAAAGCCCACAAGAACTGCTAACTCGCTACCCCATGTATAACAACATGGCTTTCTCAACTTTTAAAGGATAATAGCTATCCATTGGTCTTAGGACCCAAAAATTTTGGTGCAACTCCAAATAAAAGTAGTAATCATGTACACCGCCATAACTATCCTAACCCTAATCTCCCTAATTCCCCCTGTCGCCACCGCCCTCACCAATACAAACAAAAAAAGCTCATACCCACATTACGTAAAGACAATTATTGCCTCCACCTTTATAGTCAGCCTACTCCCCACAACAATATTTATATGCACAGACCAGGAGACCATCATCTCAAACTGGCACTGAACTGCAACCCAAACACTAGAACTCTCCCTAAGCTTCAAACTAGACTACTTCTCCATAATATTTATCCCCGTCGCACTGTTCGTCACCTGATCCATCATAGAATTCTCACTATGATACATACACTCAGACCCAAACATCAACCAGTTCTTCAAGTACCTACTCATCTTCCTCACCACAATACTAATTCTAGTTACCGCCAACAACCTATTCCAACTTTTCATCGGCTGAGAAGGCGTAGGAATTATATCCTTCCTTCTCATTGGCTGATGATACGCCCGAGAAGAAGCCAACACCGCAGCCATCCAAGCAATCCTATATAATCGCATCGGCGACATCGGCTTTATCCTAGCTCTGGCATGATTCCTCTTCCACACCAACTCATGAGAACCACAACAGATACTCCTCCTAAACACTAGCTCTAACTTCCTCCCATTAGCAGGCCTCCTCCTGGCAGCAGCAGGAAAATCAGCCCAACTTGGACTCCACCCCTGACTCCCCTCAGCCATGGAAGGCCCAACCCCCGTCTCAGCCCTACTCCATTCAAGTACCATAGTCGTAGCCGGAATTTTCCTACTCATCCGCTTCCACCCTCTAATAGAAAACAACCAACCGATCCAAACCCTCACACTATGCCTAGGCGCCATCACCACCCTATTTACAGCAATTTGTGCCCTAACACAAAACGATATCAAAAAAATCGTAGCATTTTCCACCTCCAGCCAATTAGGCCTAATAATGGTCACAATTGGCATCAATCAACCGCACCTAGCATTTCTACATATCTGCACCCATGCCTTCTTCAAAGCCATACTATTCATATGTTCCGGATCCATTATCCACAACCTCAATAACGAACAAGATATCCGAAAAATAGGAGGTCTATTCAAAACACTACCCCTCACCTCAACCTCCCTAACCATCGGTAGCCTCGCACTCACAGGAATACCCTTCCTAACAGGTTTCTACTCCAAAGATCCTATTATCGAAACCGCAAACATATCGTACACCAACGCCTGAGCCCTGTCCATAACTCTCATCGCCACCTCCCTAACAAGCGCTTACAGTACTCGAATAATTCTCCTCACCCTAACAAATCAACCCCGCTTCCCAACCCTAATCAACATCAACGAGAACGACCCCTCCCTTCTAAATCCCATTAAACGCCTGACAGCCGGAAGCCTCCTTGCAGGCTTTCTCATCATTAACAGCATTCCCCCCATCTCCCCCTCCCAAACGACAGTCCCACTCTACCTAAAACTAACAGCCCTAAGCGTCACCCTCTTAGGCTTCCTAACAGCCTTCGACCTTTACCTCTTAGCTAACAAACTCAAAATAAAAAATCCCTCACACACATTCCGTTTCTCCAATATACTAGGATTCTACCCCAACACCATCCACCGCACAATCCCTTATACAAGCCTTCTCATAAGCCAAAACCTGGCATCACTCCTACTAGACCTAGCCTGACTAGAAAAATCAATACCCAAAGCCATCTCACACCACCAAATCTCTGCCTCCACCACCATTTCTTCTCAAAAAGGCATAATCAAACTCTACTCCCTCTCCCTCCTAATCCCACTCTCCCTAGCCCTCCTTCTAATTGTATAACCTATTACCCCGAGCAATCTCAATCACAATATACACGCCAACAAGCAATGTCCACCCAGTAACCACCACCAACCACCGTCCATAGTCGTACAACGCACCCGCACCAATAGAATCTTCCCGAATCAAACCCGACCCCTCACCCTCATAAATCACCCAACTCCCTATGTTATTAAAATTCAATACTATTACCAGCCCATCACATTCCTTGGCCCACAAAACCAACCCAACCTCCATCGCCAACCCCACTAAAACACCCACCAAAACCTCAACCCCTGACCCCCATGCCTCAGGGTACTCTTCAATAGCCATTGCTGTAGTATACCCAAAAACAACCATCATACCCCCCAGATAAATTAAAAAAACCATTAAACCCAAATACCCCCCTCCACAATTTAAAATAACAGCACATCCCACCACACCACTAACAACCAACACTAAGCCCCCATAAATAGGGGAGGGCTTAGACGAAAACCCCACAAACCCCATCACCAAAATCACACTTAACAAAAACAAAGTATATGTCATTATTCTCGCATGGACTACAACCACGACTAATGATACGAAAAACCATCGTTGTATTTCAACTACAAGAACAGCAATGACTCCCCTACGCAAAACTAACCCATTAATAAAACTAATCAATCACTCACTTGTTGACCTTCCAGCCCCATCCAACATCTCTATATGATGAAACCTTGGCTCACTCCTAGGCACCTGCCTAGTCCTCCAAATCGTCACAGGGTTATTCCTGGCCATGCACTATACACCAGACGCCTCCATAGCCTTCTCATCAGTAGCCCACATTACCCGAGACGTAAACTACGGCTGGGTTATCCGCTACCTTCATGCCAACGGTGCCTCAATATTTTTCATTTGCCTATTCCTACACATCGGCCGGGGCCTATATTACGGCTCATTCCTCTACTTAGAAACCTGAAACATCGGCATTATCCTCTTATTAGCAACCATAGCAACAGCCTTCATAGGCTACGTCCTCCCATGAGGCCAAATATCCTTCTGAGGTGCCACAGTAATCACAAACCTACTATCTGCCGTCCCATACATCGGAACAGACCTAGTCCAGTGAGTCTGAGGCGGCTATTCAGTGGACAACGCTACACTCACACGCTTCTTTACCTTCCACTTTATCCTGCCCTTTATCATCACAGCCCTAGTAGCCCTGCACCTACTATTCTTACACGAAACAGGATCAAACAACCCCCTGGGTATCTCCTCCCAACCAGACAAAATCACCTTTCACCCTTACTACACAACCAAAGATATTCTAGGACTATTCCTCCTCCTTCTCACCCTAATGAGCCTAGTACTATTCTCGCCAGACCTCCTAGGTGACCCAGACAACTACATCCAAGCCAACCCCCTAAGTACCCCTCCCCACATCAAGCCTGAGTGGTATTTCTTATTCGCATACGCCATCCTACGATCTGTCCCTAACAAATTGGGAGGCGTGCTAGCCCTCCTACTGTCAATCCTCATCCTAATAACAATCCCCATACTCCACACAGCCAAACAACAAAGCATAATATTCCGCCCACTGAGCCAGCTCACATACTGACTCTGGGCAGCAAATCTACTAACCCTCACATGAATCGGAGGACAACCAGTAAGCTATCCATTCATCACCATCGGACAAGTGACATCCGTACTATACTTCATCACAATCCTAATCCTAGTACCAACAGCCTCCTTAATCGAAAACAAAATACTCAAATGGACCTGCCCTTGTAGTATAAGCTAATACACCGGTCTTGTAAGCCGAAAATGAAGCCCTCCTTCCAAGGACAACTCAGAGAAAAAGTACTTAACTTCACCCTCAGCACCCAAAGCTAAAATTCTAATTTAAACTATTCTCTGTATTCTCATGTGGAAGCCATTTTAAGTACAACCCCAGTACTAGCCCGCCCCAACAATTATTTATGTACCTCGTACATTAATGCCAGCCCCCATGAATATTGTACGGTACTGAAATATTACTTAACTAACTATAGAACAATATACTGCCAAGCGTACATATTAAGTACTACAACATGCTTACAAGCAAGAACCAGCATACCTCCAACAACTGTGAGACATCCATCCTACTCCAACATTCCAAACCCAATCAACACGCGTATCAACCGATAAAGATAGTCCATCCCGGACATGGCACATTAAATCGTTCATTGTACATAACATGCCATTTCCAAAATCAACTCACACTCCATACGAGTAATCTATTTCAGATAGGGATCCCTTGCCCAGCATCCTCCGTGAAATCACCAACCCGCTCAGAAATGCTAATTAACCTCGCTCCGGGCCTACAACACTTGGGGGTAGCTATAGTGAGCTGTATCCGGCATCTGGTTCTTACTTCAGGGCCATAAAGTCTAAAATCGCCCACACGTTCCCCTTAAATAAGACATCACGATGGATCACGGGTCTATCTCCCTATTAACCAGTCACGGGAGCTCTCCATGCATTTGGTATTTTTATAAGGGGGTGTGCACGCGATAGCATTGCGAAACGCTGGAGCCGGAGCAACCTATGTCGCAGTATCTGTCTTTGATTCCTGACCCATCCCATTATTGATCGCGCCTACGTTCAATATCCCAGCCGAGCATACTTACACTAAGGTGTTAATTAATTCATGCTTGTTGGACATAACAATAACCAACCCACACACCCAACCCAACGGAATGAAGAAAATTCACTCCGCAAATCCCCCCTTCCCCCCATCTCTGCCAAACCCCCCCAAAACAAAGATTCCGAACCTCGCCTTGACAACCCAAGCCCATCTTTTGGCGGTACACGCCTTTAACAGCTACCCCCTCAACTAACATATACTCTCCCTCCTCCCACCCACTACTAATTCCTTACCTTAAACCAACCCAACCCCAAAGGAGCCC